TTAATTTTAATTTAATAATTGTTGCCATAACTTGTAGATATCTATATTTTGACAAGTCAATTTCCATTTTACCTTACCTGATATTTTATGAGTCAATTTTTTTTTTGTTTATTCTTTTTTTTTGTTTCCCCTTAATCGTAGTGTGTATCTGGTTTGGAGGCTATGTGTTTTTAAATGGGATAGTAAATTTAATTTTTGATATGATTTTTATTAATTTTATTTTTGGCATTTGGTTTTATTATATGGTTCCATAAGTTTTTTGTTTCACATAACAACAAAATGATTTTTTATTTTTGAATTTCAATTTTTTGTATTTTTGATTTATGGGTTCTGATTTTTGAATTTTGGGTTTTGGATATTTTTGAAATATAGGTTTGGAGAGAGATGGTGCCACAAGTTTTTTGTTTCACATAACAACAAAATGATTTTTTATTTTTGAATTTCAATTTTTTGTATTTTTGATTTATGGGTTCTGATTTTTGAATTTTGTGTTTTGGATATTTTTGAAATTTAGGTTTGGAGAGAGATGGTGCCACAAGTTTTTTGTTTCACATAACAACAAAATGATTTTTTATTTTTGAATTTCAATTTTTTGTATTTTTGATTTATGGATTTTGAATTTTGGGTTTTGGATATTTTTGAAATTTAGGTTTGGAGAGAGATGGTGCCACAAGTTTTTTGTTTCACATAACAACAAAATGATTTTTTATTTTTGAATTTCAATTTTTTGTATTTTTGATTTATGGATTTTGAATTTTGGGTTTTGGATATTTTTGAAATTTAGGTTTGGAGAGAGATGGTGCCACAAGTTTTTTGTTTCACATAACAACAAAATGATTTTTTATTTTTGAATTTCAATTTTTTGTATTTTTGATTTATGGATTCTGAATTTTGGGTTTTGGATATTTTTGAAATTTAGGTTTGGAGAGAGATGGTACCACAGGTTTTTTGTTTCACATAACAACAAAATGATTTTTTATTTTTGAATTTTAATTTTTTGTATTTTTGATTTATGGATTTTGAATTTTGGGTTTTGGATATTTTTGAAATTTAGGTTTGGAGAGAGATGGTACCACAAGTTTTTTGTTTCACATAACAACAAAATGATTTTTTATTTTTGAATTTCAATTTTTTGTATTTTTGATTTATGGATTCTGAATTTTGGGTTTTGGATATTTTTGAAATTTAGGTTTGGAGAGAGATGGTACCACAGGTTTTTTGTTTCACATAACAACAAAATGATTTTTTATTTTTGAATTTTAATTTTTTGTATTTTTGATTTATGGATTTTGAATTTTGGGTTTTGGATATTTTTGAAATTTAGGTTTGGAGAGAGATGGTACCACAAGTTTTTTGTTTCACATAACAACAAAATGATTTTTTATTTTTGAATTTCAATTTTTTGTATTTTTGATTTATGGATTCTGAATTTTGGGTTTTGGATATTTTTGAAATTTAGGTTTGGAGAGAGATGGTACCACAGGTTTTTTGTTTCACATAACAACAAAATGATTTTTTATTTTTGAATTTTAATTTTTTGTATTTTTGATTTATGGATTTTGAATTTTGGGTTTTGGATATTTTTGAAATTTAGGTTTGGAGAGAGATGGTACCACAAGTTTTTTGTTTCACATAACAACAAAATGATTTTTTATTTTTGAATTTCAATTTTTTGTATTTTTGATTTATGGATTCTGAATTTTGGGTTTTGGATATTTTTGAAATTTAGGTTTGGAGAGAGATGGTACCACAGGTTTTTTGTTTCACATAACAACAAAATGATTTTTTATTTTTGAATTTTAATTTTTTGTATTTTTGATTTATGGATTTTGAATTTTGGGTTTTGGATATTTTTGAAATTTAGGTTTGGAGAGAGATGGTACCACAAGTTTTTTGTTTCACATAACAACAAAATGATTTTTTATTTTTGAATTTCAATTTTTTGTATTTTTGATTTATGGATTCTGAATTTTGGGTTTTGGATATTTTTGAAATTTAGGTTTGGAGAGAGATGGTACCACAGGTTTTTTGTTTCACATAACAACAAAATGATTTTTTATTTTTGAATTTTAATTTTTTGTGTTATTTATTAATTTATAAAGTTATATAATTAAATTTTATTTTTAAGTATATATATATAATTTGGATGAAGTTTTTTGATTTTTGCAATTTGTACGAAAATTGGAAAAATTTTTTGATTTTTGTAAAAGTTATAAATTTTTGTTATTTTACTATCTATTTTTGGTTATAAAATATGTAAAAATTTATTGATTGTTAAAATTTAAAAAATTAAAAAAAATGTTGAATTTTTAAATTGATTGAATGAAAATTTAATTGATTTATATAGAACTAGGTCGGACTAGTCCGGGGGGGTAGAAACTATTTAGGGATTGGGGAAGCACAAGATCAGGGATAGGAGGAGAGCAGGATACTGGAATGGAGAGAGAGAAAGAATAATTTACATAATATGGAACTATTTAACTATGGGGGGAGCACACTATAGGGGAATGGGGGATAGAAGAGAGGAATAGATGGATATATAGCAGATAAAAAATAAAGGGGGGGGAACTGTGAGGCATTTGGAGCGACACGGGTAAGGAGCCAGAGAAACGGAGGACATAGATAGAAAGGTACTATGAGAGGGACACTTGATGTAGGGGTTAGAACAAGATGTTACAGACCATGTAAGGGGATACTATTGGTAGCTGGGGTAGAGTATGTAGTAGACATATGGAAATAATTTATAGCGGGAGCCGGGGTTGAGTCACTACTGGAGGGGGATCAGAATAGAGAGAGAGGGGGGGGGAGAGCACGCGACCCTGTTCCGTTATTATAATTATTATAATTTGACATAAGGTTGATTCTGTCTTTTTTAATTAGTTAATTGATAATATTAAATATGAGTTTTTGGCGTGTGTTTATTTATCTAAAGGATAAATTATTTTATTTGTAGTTTTTAATTTTAATTGTTTCACATAGTTGTGGATTTAGTTAATTTATTTAGGACTGTTGAAAGTTGTGCCAGCAAACGCGGTTATACATCTAGTTCAAATTAATTTTTTTGGTTATTATTAATTTTTAATTTTTAGGGTTTTGTTTTGTTTTATAAGGTGAAATTTTTAAGATAAATTATATTTCCTTGGTTTAAGATTATAAGAATTTTAGAAAATAAACTAGGATTAGATACCCTATTATTCTAAATGTAAATTTTTAACCATAAAATTAATAGTTAAGATCTTTAAATTAAAAGGATTTGGCGGTAATTTAGTCTTTTCAGAGGAACCTGTTCTATAATCGATGATCCACGTTGGATTTAACTTTAGTTTTTGTTTATATATCTCTGTCATTGAATGTTTTATTAGGATATTTTCTTTAATTATTAATTTATTTAATGTCAGGTCAAGGTGTAACTATATTAAAGGTTGAGATGGGTTACATTTAATGATATTTATTGGAATGATGTAATTGGATAATATGTCATGAAAGTGGATTTGAAAGTAATTATTATTATTTTATGATAATGATTTTAGCTCTAGATTATGCACACATCGCCCGTCACTTTCATTTATAAGGTGAAATAAGTCGTAACAAAGTAATTTTACTGGAAAGTGAAGTTAGATTTATACAAGTTATATTTTAGGAATATTATTACTTACAATAATAATTGGATCGTGCAATTCGTTCTGACTTGATTAATTATAATATTGCTATAATTTTTGTTTTATTTTATTTTTCTTAAAATAATATTTTTTTTAGTAATTTTTATTGAATTTATAATTTTAGCTATAGTTTATGTTACTGTAAAGGACTTTTTTTTTTTATTTTAAAGTTGACTTTTTTTGTTGTACCTTTTGTATCAGGGTTTATTAATTTTAAATTAATTATTTTAATTTTCCCGAAATTATAAGAGATATATTTAAATGATAGTTTACGTTTTATAGTAATTTTTAATTTATATATAGAGGTTATATGCTATTCAGTTGTAAATATCTGGTTGTTTAATAAACTAATTTAATTAGGTCTATTGATTAGTTATTTTATAAATTTATTTTTTTTAATATTAATAGATAAAATTATGGGGGATAAGCTCTGTAATTGATTTATAATCTATTTATTTAGGATATTTTGTAGGCTTGACAACAGCCATCATTTATTTCGTTATAGTTAATTGTTAATTTATTTTAATTTATTTAGGATTTAAATTTTTATTAAACTTTTTATTTTAATTTTTTATTTTAAGTAATAATGATAAAATTAGTAGTTTTGAATATTTAAATATAAGAATTCGGCAAATTTAGTTCTCGCCTGTTTAACAAAAACATGTCTTATAGATTTTAATTTTAAGTCTAATCTGCCCGGTGATTAATTAAACGGCCGCAGTATTCTGACTGTGCGAAGGTAGCATAATCATTTGTCTCTTAATTGGAGGCTTGTATGAATGATTGGACGAGGAACTGACTTTTTTTATTTAATTTTTATGAATTTGATTTTTGAGTTAAAAAGCTTAAATTTTTTTGCAAGACGAGAAGACCCTATAGAATTTTATTTTTAATTAATTATATATAATTTGGTTTATTAATAGTATATAATTTTTTAGTAATTTTGTTGGGGCGATATTGAAATTTAAATAACTTTCATTTATAATTTTTCGTTATTTAATGTATTTTTTGATCCTTTATTATGGATTAATAGATCAAATTACCTTAGGGATAACAGCGTAATTTTTTCGGAGAGTTCTTATCGATGGAATAAGTTTGCGACCTCGATGTTGGATTAAAGTAAATTTTTGGTGCAGAAGCTAAAAAATTGAGTCTGTTCGACTCTTAAATCTTTACATGATCTGAGTTCAGACCGGCGTGAGCCAGGTTGGTTTCTATCTGCAATTGTTTATTATATTTTAGTACGAGAGGACCAAATATAAGTAATATTTATTATATTTTGATTATTATTAACTATTTTGGCAGATTAAGTGCGATAAATTTAGAATTTATAAATGTAATTTTTATTACAAGTAGTAATTTTTTTAATTAATTATTTAGTGATAATTATTTTTGTATTAGTGGCTGTAGCTTTTGTTACTTTGCTTGAGCGAAAGGTTTTAGGTTATATTCAATTACGTAAGGGTCCTAATAAGGTTGGTTTAATAGGATTATTACAGCCTTTTTCTGATGGTATAAAGTTATTCTTTAAGGAACAGACTTATCCATACATATCTAATTTTTTTATTTATTATTTATCACCTGTCTTTATATTATTATTATCTTTTTCTCTTTGGGTTTTATTTCCTTATGTAATTAATGTTTACAGATTTAATTTTGGGTTTTTATTTTTTTTATGTTGTACAGGTATAGGTGTTTATGGTGTAATATTATCGGGTTGATCATCTAATTCTAAATATGCTTTGTTGGGTGGATTACGTTCTTTGGCTCAAACTATTTCTTATGAGGTTAGAATGGCTATAATTATTCTTTGTTTTGTTATTTTCGTTTTTGGGTTTAATTTTATTAATTTTATAATTTATCAGTCGGGTATTTGATTTTTATTTTTTTCTTTTCCTCTTTTTTTTTGTTGATTATCCTCTTGTTTAGCTGAAACTAATCGAGCTCCTTTTGATTTTGCTGAAGGTGAAAGTGAATTGGTTAGAGGATTTAATGTTGAATATAGAAGCGGGGGCTTTGCGTTTATTTTTTTGTCTGAATATATAAATATTATTTTTATGAGTTTGTTAACTTGTATTATATTTTTGGGTTGTAATTTATTATCTTTTACATTTTATTTTAAGGTGACTTTTGTTATTTTTTGATTTATTTGAGTTCGAGGTACTTTACCACGTTTTCGTTATGATAAATTGATGTATTTAACTTGAAAAGGGTTTTTACCTGTTTCTTTAAATTATTTTTTGTTCTTTTGTTTATTTTTAAGTCTAATATTGATTGTAATATAGTTCATTAAATTAAGTGGCAAGTTAATGATGGAATTTAACCATCTTTTTTTACTTTCAAAGTAAATACTTATCTAAAGTTTATTAACTAGTTAGTTATTTTATCTCATAATTTAAATATAATAGGGTTAATTGCGAAGTATATAAAATAAATTATTGTAAGTATTTGACCTGTTGTAATGAAAGGTTCTTCAGCCGGTCGTGCTCCAATTCAAGTAAGTAAAATTATTGTGGTTACGAATGATCAAAATAGCAATTTGTTTACTGGATAAAATGCTATTCTTTGAAATTTTCTTTTATTAGTAAAAGGCAGGATTGCAATGATAGCGATTGATAGAATTATTGCTATTACACCTCCTAATTTATTTGGAATTGATCGTAGAATTGCATATGCAAATAGGAAATACCATTCTGGTTGAATATGAACAGGGGTTACTATAGGGTTTGCTGGGATATAATTTTCTGGGTCTCCTAATAGTCGTGGTTCTAAGAGAATTAATAGTGAGAATAATGTTAAGGTAAATATTATTCCTATAAGATCCTTAATTGAGAAATAAGGGTGGAAAGGTACTATATCATATTTTGATCTTACTCCTAGTGGGTTATTTCTTCCTGTTTGGTGTAAAAATAATAAATGAATTATAACTATTGCAGCAATAATGAATGGTAAAAGAAAGTGTAAGGTGAAAAATCGTGTTAATGTAGCGTTATTAACTCTAAAACCTCCTCATAGTCATTTTACAATATCATTACCTAAATAAGGGATAGCTGATAATAGATTTGTAATAACTGTAGCTCCTCATAATGATATTTGTCCTCATGGTAAAACATAACCTAGAAATGCAGTTGCTATAACTAAAAATAATAGAATGATCCCTACATTTCATGTTATTATTAGTTTATAAGACCCATAATATATACCACGCCCTACATGCATATAAAGACAAATAAAAAATAATGAAGCACCATTTGCATGTGTATTTCGGATTAATCAACCATTATTAACATCTCGGCAGATATGAATTACACTATTAAATGCTAGTTCAACATTGGCGGTGTAATGTATGGCTAGGAAAATACCTGAAATGATTTGAATTATTAAACATATTCCTAGTAATGATCCAAAGTTTCATCATAATGAAATGTTTGATGGTGATGGTAAATCGATTAGTGATCTATTAATAATTTTAAATAGGGGGTGAGTTTTTCGTAAAGGTTTGTTCATTATTTTTTTTGTATACGTAGAGGGCCTTCTGAGATGTTAACGATTAAAGATACGGTAATTATACTGAAGAACAAATATAATACTGCTATAATAGTTATTATTTTTATTTTTGAGTTAAATAGTCTGTTTAGTATTAGATTCTCTGTTGATTCTAGATTATTAATTAAGTTATTATTATCATTAATATATAGGTAGTAAATTAATCTACATGTTATTAATATAACTACTATAATTATTATTTTTATTGATATATGGAATTTTTCATTTGAAGCCACTCTTGCTATATAAATAAAAAGTACTAGTATTCCTCTCAGTATTGAAATTAAAATGATATAGGAGAATCAGAATGACCCTAAAATTAATCCAGTAATTATTGAGATGATTATGGTTTGAATAATAATAGTAATTCCTATTCTAATGGGGTGTGACAGTCAAATAAAGATTCTTGATATTGCTATTAGTAAGAATATTAATATTGTTATTTCAGTAAATAGTTTAATTTAAAATATTAATTTTGGGGATTAAAGTTGAGAATTTCTCTTTACTGAAGTTTTAAAGGTTAACCCTATCCATGATTTACAAGATCATTATTTTTTTTAAACTATTAAAACTTATTAATTTAATTAATTTTTGTATTATTTTTATATTTATTAGAGGTGTATTGGTTTTTTCTTTTACACATAAGCATTTACTATTAGCTTTATTTAGTTTGGAGTATTTAGTTTTAGTTTTATTTTTATCTTTATTTATATTTTTGATAAATTTTGGTTTTGAACTATATTTTATTTCTATTTTTTTAGTTTTTACTGTTTGTGAAGGTGCTTTGGGTTTAGGTGTTTTAGTTAATATAATTCGTAGTCATGGTAATGACTTATTATCTAGACTATCTATTTTATCATGATAAAATTATTTTTAATTATTATTTTTTTGATTCCTTTGGTTTTTAATTGGTGATTATTAACATCTTGTTTAATTATTTTATCTTTTTTTATTTTATTTTTTCCTATTTCTAATTATTTTATGAATATTAGTTATGGGTTTGGAATGGATTTAGTTTCTTTTTGTATATTACTTTTAACTATTTGGGTAGTATTTTTGATATTAATAGCAAGAACTAAAATTAAGTTTAATAATAATTTTAGCTTGGAATTTCTTATTACGGTTATGATATTATTACTAGTTCTGTTTTTGACTTTTTCTACTATAAATTTATTTATATTTTATTTATATTTTGAGTCTAGAATAATCCCTACTTTATTTCTAATTTTTGGTTGAGGGTATCAACCTGAGCGTTTTAAAGCTGGTTTATATTTATTATTTTATACTCTTTTTGCTTCTTTTCCTTTACTTATTTCTATTTTTTATATCTTTTTTTATTGTAATACATTATTTTATTATCTTATTTTAGTTGATGTTAATGTTTATTTATATTTTTCTTTAATTTTTGCTTTTTTAGTTAAAATACCTATGGCTTTTATCCATTTTTGGTTGCCTAAAGCTCATGTAGAGGCTCCTGTGTCCGGTAGAATAATTTTAGCAGGGGTTCTTTTAAAATTAGGGGGGTATGGTTTATATCGTGTTTTTATTTTTATAAATATATTTTGTTATAATTATATTTGAGTGGTTATTAGATTATTTGGTTCAATTATAATTGGATTTTTATGTCTTAGACAGGTTGATATTAAGTCTATAATTGCTTATTCTTCTGTTGCTCATATGGGTTTAGTAATTGGTGGAATTATAACTGGTAATTATTATGGTCTCTTAGGTTCTTTGATTCTTATAATTGGTCATGGTTTATGTTCATCTGGTTTATTTGCTTTAGCTAATATAATATATGAACGTAGTCACAGTCGTAGTTTATTTCTTAATAAGGGATTTATGACTTTTATACCTACAATATCTATATTTTGATTTTTATTTTCTATTAATAATATGGCTAGACCACCTTCTTTAAATTTATTTGGTGAAATCTTATTAATTAATAGAATTTTAAGATGAAGACCTTTAACTAGAATTTTTTTGGCTTTTTCTTCTTTTTTAACTTGTTGTTATAGAATTTATATATATTCCATTACTCAGCATGGTGTTATATTTAGAGGTTTAAAAAAGGAATCAGAAGGTTATTTACGTGAATATTATCTTTTGTTATTACATTGAATCCCTTTAAACTTTTTGTTTTTAAAGATAGATATTTTTACTTACTGAATTTGTCTAGATAGTTTAATTAGAATAATAATTTGTGGTGTTATAGGTACATTTATGTTTTAGATCTATGAATACTTTAAGTTTATATAAATATTGATTCTTGATTATTTTTTTCTTTGGTGTTATATCTTTTTGTTTAGGACTTTACTTTTTATCTTTTGATTATTTTATCTTTATAGATTGAGAGATTTTAACTTTGAATTCTTGTAGAATTTCTATAGTTTTGTTATTTGATTGAATTTCGTTATTATTTATGGGTAGAGTTATATTTATTTCTAGAATGGTTATTTATTATAGTGATAATTATATAATAAATGATGATAATAGGATTCGGTTTTTAATTTTAGTACTTTTTTTTATTTTAAGAATAATATTTATAATTGTTAGTCCTAATATAATTAGAATTTTATTAGGTTGAGATGGTCTTGGTTTAGTATCTTATTGTTTGGTAATTTATTTTCAGAATTATAAATCTTATAATGCAGGTATATTAACTATTTTAACTAATCGTATTGGTGATGTAGCTATTTTGTTGAGAATTGCTTTAATATTTGATAATGGTGGTTGACATTTTTTATATCACAATTATTATTTTACTTTTATAGGTTATTTTTATTGTTTATTAGTTATTTTAGCTGCTTTTACTAAGAGAGCTCAAATTCCATTTTCTTCTTGATTACCAGCTGCAATGGCTGCTCCTACACCTGTTTCTGCTTTAGTTCATTCTTCTACTCTAGTAACTGCAGGTGTTTATTTATTAATTCGTTTTAACTTTTTACTTTTTCAGTATAATATATCTTTTTTTTTATTATTAAGAATATTAACTATATTTATATCAGGCCTTGGTGCTAATTTTGAATATGATTTAAAAAAGATTATTGCTTTATCAACTTTAAGTCAATTGGGTTTAATAATAAGAATTTTATTAATAGGATATCCTATTATTGCTTTTTTTCATTTATTAACACATGCTTTTTTTAAAGCACTATTATTTTTATGTGCAGGTTTAATTATTCATTGTATAAATGATTCTCAGGATATTCGTCATATGGGTTTATTAATTAATCATTTACCATATACTAGAACTTGTTTTGGTATTGCTAATTTGAGTTTGTGTGGTTTACCTTTCTTATCTGGTTTTTATAGAAAGGATATATCATTGGAATTTATGAGAATAACTTATTTTAATTTATTTATTTACATTTTATTTTATTTATCTGTAGGTTTAACTGTTTCTTATAGAATACGTTTGGTATACTACTGTATAACAAGTTATGTTGGTTTATTTTCTTGTTGTTCTTATAATGAAAGTTTTACAATAATGCGGTCTATAATTTTTTTAGTTTTTATAGGAGTTTGTGGTGGTAGAATGTTATCTTGATTAATTTTTCCTTATTTAGATGTTTTATTAATGCCTTTGGAATGTAAATTGTTACCTCTTTTTATGATCTTTTTAGGAGGTTGGCTGGGTTATGAAATATCTTTTATATATTTGTTTGAATCTATTTTTGGATTAAATAATAATCTTTTGACTACTTTTTTAGGTACTATATGATTTATACCTAATTTTAGAACTTATATAATTTATCGTAATAGTTTAAGTGTATCTAATTATTATTCAGATTTTATAGATATGGGGTGAGGGGAACATCTTGTATCCAATACTATAGGTTATTATATATTATTTATATCAAAAATTAATTTATTTTATCAGAATAATAATTTGAAGTTATTTTTTTCTGCTTTTGTTTTGATAGGTTTCTTGTTTATTCTAATTTACTTGAATAGCTTAAATTTAAAGCTTAATATTGAAGTTATTATGATAAGATTACTCTTTTCAGGTATATTTATAGAATAAAAATTCATTTATTCATTGAAAATGAATAGTTTTAAGTTAAACTATATAAATAAGAGAAAAACGGATTTTAACCGCTTTAAAAGATAGTTAGCAGCTTCTTTTAGATAACTTCATTCTCTTTTAATTGGATTATACAATCAATGATTTCATTAACAATGAAAAGCCTCTATTTTGGCTTCAATTAATAAGTAAGGAGAATATCTCTAATTTTAGGCCGAAACTAAATGTAAATTTTACTTCATTACTTTGAGGTAGACTTATCAGTATCTCCTAATTGCAAATTAGGTATTAATATTTAACTACAACCCCTTTAATTTACTCATTCTAGTATATTATTTTTTCATTCATAGTATAAACCTATAATTAAAACTATAATAAAAATTGTTATTGTTATTGCTCATGATATAATATTTCTTGATTTTAATGTAATAATTATGGGTAAAATGATAGTAATTTCGATATCAAAAATTAAAAATAAAATAGCAATTAGAAAGAATTGAAGGGAAAAAGGTAATCGGGCTCTTTTTTTTGGGTCAAAACCACATTCGAATGGTGATATTTTTTCTCGATCATTAATTGATTTTTTTGAGATAATTGAGCAAATTATTATTAATGTTGCTGATACAATTGATGCTATCATGACGGAAATAATTACTTTAATAATTACTTTTTCTTTAAACAAGATCTTTTGATTGGAAGTCAAATATAATATTTATACTAAAAAAGTTATCTACCTCATCAGTAAATTGAAATGTAAAGGAAAAGTCATACTACATCAACAAAATGCCAGTATCATGCAGCTGCTTCAAATCCAAAGTGGTGAGTTTTGGAAAAGTGATATATCATGTGACGTAATAAACATACTATTAAGAAAGTTGTACCAATGATTACGTGAATCCCGTGAAATCCTGTTGATATAAAGAAGGTTGATCCATAAACTGAATCTCTAATACAAAATGGTGCTTCTATATATTCATATGCTTGAAGGGCAGTAAAATATAATCCTAATGTTACTGTTATGATAAGGGCTTTTAATGTTTGATTATGTTTACCATTTATTAATCTATGATGGGCTCATGTTACTGTAATTCCCGAACATAACAAGATTATTGTATTTAATAATGGAATTTCTATAGGGTTAAATGTTTTAATTCCTTTAGGAGGTCAGGTTATTCCAATTTCAATTGTAGGTGCTAATCTTCTATGGAAGAATGCTCAGAAGAAAGAAATGAAGAAGAATACTTCAGAAATAATAAATAAAATTATTCCTAATTTTAATCCTTCTGTTACTTTGATAGTATGCTTACCTTGAAATGTGGCTTCCCGAATAATATCTCGTCACCATTGGAACATAGTTAATAACAAAATTAGGACCCCAAAATAAAGTAAATATATTTCATTTTTGTGAAATCATAGAACTATACCTGATGTAAGTGTTATAGCACCAATTGATCCTGTTAATGGTCAAGGTCTTGGATCTACAAGATGATAAGGATGATTGCTATGGATTTTCATTATATCACTTCTCTAGAATATAAAGTTCTTAAAATTGAGAATACATATGCTTGAATTAAAGATACTGCTGATTCGAATAATATTAAACCAATTTGTATTATTAAAATTATAGGGATAATAATTCTTTGTGCATTAACTGAGTTATTACCTAATAATCTTATAAGTAAATGACCTGCAATTATATTAGCTGTTAGTCGTACAGCCAATGACCCTGGTCGGATTAAGTTACTAATTGTTTCAATTATTACTATAAATGGTATTAAAATAGCAGGGGTTCCAGCTGGAATTAAATGAGCAAATATATAATTTGTATGATTATATCAACCAAAGATTATAAAGGAGAATCATAATGGCAAAGCTATTGTTAATGTAAATACTAAATGTCTTGATCTTGTGAAAATGTAAGGTAACAACCCTATAATGTTATTAATTAGAATAAATATAAATAGTGAAATTATGATTAATGTCATTCCTTTTCTATTAGGCCCTATAAGTATTTTAAATTCTTCATTTAATTTTAAAATAATTTTATTGAATAGGGAGTTTAAACGGTTTGGTAATATTCAATATGACAATGGGATTAATATAAAGCATGAAATTGTTCTTATTCAATTTATTGATAAGTAGTTTGAAGTTGCAGGATCAAATGTTGAAAATAAATTAGTTATCATTTTCACTTAAATTGATTAACTTTAATCATTTCAATTGATTTTTGTCTAGGTGTTATTTTTTTATTATAAAAAATGATTATATTTATTAATATAAATCTTATAATAAATACTAAAAATAGAATTTCTCATCATAAAGGAGATATTTGAGGAATTAAGAAATATCTTTAGATATCTTTGGCTTGACAAGTCAATATTTTAATAAACTAATTTCTTCCATTAAGAGTATTTGTTAATATACTATAAATTGGTTTAAGAGACCAATGCTTAACATTTTCAGCCACTTAATGAGTTAGAATGTAATCATTTTATAAAGTTGCTTACAGGAACACTTTCAATTACAATAGGTATAAAACTATGATTTGCCCCACAGATTTCCGAGCATTGACCATATAATAAACCTGGTCGGTTAATTTTAAATCTTCCTTGATTTAATCGCCCTGGTACAGCATCAATTTTGATCCCTAGGGCAGGGACTGCTCATGAATGTAAAACATCTGCTGCTGTCACTAAAACTCGAATTTGGGTATTTATAGGTAAAACAACTCGGTTATCTACATCTAAAAGTCGAAATTCATTTTCTGATAGTTCATTTGTTGGTTTTATATAAGAATCAAATTCTACATTATTAAAATCTGAATATTCATAACTTCAATATCATTGATGTCCAATTGATTTAAATGTTAATATAGGGTTGTTAACTTCATCAATTAAATAAAGAAGGTGTAGTGAAGGTAAAGCAATAAAGATTAGTGTTACTGCTGGTAATGTAGTTCAGATAAATTCAATAGTTTGCCCTTCAAGTAAGTTTCGGTTAATAAGTTTATTTGATGTTAATCTAATTATAATATAAGCTACTATAGTAGTGATTATAAGTAGAATTATTAGAGCATGATCATGAAATATAATTAATTGTTCTATTAAAGGGGAGGCTGCATCTTGTAATCTTAAATTTCCTCATGTTGCAATTTCTAATGAAAGATTGAATCTTTATATATGAAGCTTAAATTCATTGCACTATTCTGCCACATTAGAAAGAAGTTAATATAGGTAATTCAGCATATGAGTGTTCAGCTGGGGGTGTTTGTTGTAATCATTCAATTCTGGTTGTTATATTATTTCTAAAAATGATTATTCGTTTTGAGATAATTCTTTCTCAAATAATTATAATAAATATGATAATTCTAATTATAGACATTGTTGATCCAATAGATGAAATAATATTTCATGATGTATAACAATCCGGATAATCAGAATAACGTCGAGGTATCCCTCTTAATCCTAAAAAATGTTGTGGGAAGAAAGTTAAGTTTACACCAATGAACATTGTAAAGAATTGAATTTTCAATCATTTTGTTTTTATTGTTAATCCTGTAAATAATGGAAATCATTGAATAAATCTCCCTATAATAGCAAATACTGCTCCTATAGATAAGACATAGTGAAAATGTGCAACAACATAATAAGTATCATGTAAAACAATATCAATTGAAGAGTTAGCTAAGACAACTCCTGTTAATCCTCCAATTGTAAATAAAAAGACAAATCCTAGAGCTCATAGTGTAGATGGATTATAATTTATATTTATTCCATGTAATGTTGCTAGTCAGCTGAAAATTTTAATTCCTGTAGGTACAGCAATAATTATTGTTGCTGAGGTGAAATAAGCTCGTGTATCTACATCCATACCTACTGTGAATATATGATGTGCTCATACAATAAATCCTAATAAACCAATTGCTATTATTGCGTAAATTATACCTAAAGTTCCAAATGCCTCAATTTTTCCTCTTTCCTGTCTAATAATATGTGAAATTAAACCAAATCCTGGTAAAATTAAAATATAAACTTCAGGATGTCCAAAAAATCAAAATAAGTGTTGATAAAGAATTGGGTCTCCTCCTCCAGTAGGGTCAAAAAAAGTAGTATTAAAGTTTCGGTCAGTTAATAATATAGTAATTGCCCCTGCTAGTACAGGAAGTGATAATAATAGTAAAAGTGCTGTAATTCCTACAGATCAAACAAATAATGGGGTGCGCTCAGGGGTTATTCCCACTGGTCGCATATTGATAATAGTAGAAATAAAGTTAACAGCTCCTAAAATTGAAGATACACCTGCTAAATGTAGTGAGAAAATTGCTAAATCAACTGATGCTCCTCTATGTGATAAATTACTTGATAATGGAGGATAAACTGTTCAACCAGTCCCAGCACCCTTTTCTACTATACTGCTAGTTAATAAAAGGGTTAGTGAAGGGGGTAATAATCAAAATCTCATATTATTCATACGTGGGAATGCTATATCAGGTGCCCCGATTATTAATGGGACAAGTCAATTTCCAAATCCACCAATTATAATAGGTATAACTATAAAAAAAATTATAATAAATGCATGAGCTGTAACAATAACATTGTAAATTTGATCATCTCCAATAAATGACCCTGGTTGACCAAGTTCAATTCGAATAATTCATCTTATAGATGAACCTACTATTCCTGCTCACATCCCGAAGATGAAATATAAGGTCCCAATATCTTTGTGGTTAGTAGAAAATAATCATTTGTTCAATTGATAAGATGGCTGAATTTTAGGCTATAAATTGTAAATTTATATATGGTGTGTTAACCTCTTATCAGGCTTTATAGTTTAATTAAAATATAAGATTGCAAATCTTGTGATACATATTGTTAAAGCTTATAATTATTTATATTTTTAACTTTGAAGGTTAATAGTTTCTTTAACTTAAAGCTTTAAATAAAACTTATTATTAAAAAAGCTGGTATAAGTAAATTAACTCTAAAAAATCTATAAGTTAATAATATATTATTTTTATATTTGAATGTAAATTTATTTATAGTTGAGTAAAATAAAATGTAACTAGTTATGATTCGTAAATAGTAAAATAATGTAATTAATGAGAATAATAACATTAATACTATTATTAAATATAATTCTGAGTTAATTATTCTTTGAATAACTATTCATTTAGGTAAAAATCCTAAAAAAGGAGGAAGCCCTCCAATTCTTAGGAATAATGTAATACATGTGAATTTTTCTGTTATTGAGTATGAATTTGAAATTATTTGATTAATAAAATATGTATTTTTTATGTATAATATAATACATATCATAATAATTAATATTGAATAAATAATTAGATACTTATATCATGAATTATTTATTGATATAAAAATTATTATTCACCCCAAGTGATTAATTGATGAATAAGCAAGAATTTTTCGTAATGAGGTTTGATTTAATCCTCCAATCCCTCCTACAATTGCTGATAGAAGTACTACTATATATAAAAATCAGTTGTTTGGTAGAATATTATTTATAATGGTTAATGGTGCAATTTTTTGTCAAGTTATTAATATTATACATTCTAATCAATTTAAACTAGCTATTATTTCTGGTAATCATAAATGAAAAGGGGCAGCCCCTGTTTTAATTATAATTCTAATTATTATTAAAATTTTAGTTAATTCATTAATATCATCAGGTAATATAAATAAAAGTCTATTAATTATAATAGAAAATAATAATACAATTCTTCCAATGCTTTGGGTTAAAAAATAAATTATTATAGCTTTTGAGGATTTTTTATTTTTATTTTTTGAAATGAAAGGAATAAATGATATTAAATTTATTTCTAATCCTATTCATATCCCTAATCAATTGCCAGAACTTAATGTAATTAAAGATCTGATAATAATTATTAAACTAAAAAGAATTTTTCTTGAGTTTATATTCATATAAAAAGAAGAAGGTTTTACTTCTATAAACAGGGTATGAACCTGGTAGCTTAATTAGCTTATCTTTTTATGTATTGGTGTAAGATGCACTAAGAATTTTGGATTCTTAGGTTATAGTTTAATTCTATAATACATAATAAAGGCAATTTAATTACATGATCTATCCTATCAAGATAGCCCTTTATTCAGGCACTTTATTATCCCCATCTTTTTTTTTGTTTACAAAGATGGGGGTATGTTAGTTTACTAAAATAAAAATTATTTATACGGAACTAATATCTTAATTGGGCTATATATGGTTATAATTTTATTTTTTTTTGTTTGGTTAATATGTAATTATTTTGTTCTTGAGTTTTTATTTTAGGTAATTTTATTTTATTATTTAATTAATTTAATTTTTTAATTTATATTTTAAATGGGATAGTAAATTTAATTTTTGATATAATCTTTATGGCGTAGTGGCCTGGAACTGAGAAGGTGTGTGAGGGCAGCCTTGTTTTGCAAAATTCTTTAT